ATTTCTAGTATGGAATGAGTCAATCATCCACTTTGGTATCTTTTTGAACAAAAATGGTAATATTGTTCCTCCATTGATCAAGAATTTCGGTCTTTGGGAAGTATCACGATCATCCAATAAGAAGGGTTTCAATTTATTCAAATGAACGATTTGAACACCTATTGATTCTAACAACTGATTGCAGGGTTGATCATTCGGACTTTTCAATTCATAGATGTGGATCTCGGACCTATGAATGGGGGTATTCCCGATACTCACAAAGAAAAAGGGAAGTGATTTGGACAAAAAGGGAAGTGACTTGGACAAAAAGAGAAGTGACTTGGACAAAAAGAAACGAAGTGACTTAGACAAATCTTGTTTGTCGATAGCCTCGGACCAATCAATCGAATATTTACTCATACGTAATCGATCGAACACTACTTGAAAACGGTTCTTCTGTTCAGAAACGAAATGTTCCAAATGTTCCTGTAAATTCTTGCTCCCATTGGACCATTTGTATCTATATGCATCAGGATCCCGATTCATGGATCTCTCGGTTCGAGAAATAAGAGGATCAAACCATTTCTTCTGAGTCTCTTTCAAATTCAATAAATGTTGGTTGATCGTATATTTCATTATAGTTATATGATTCAGAGTATCATTTCCTATTTGATCCCTTTGAATTCCATATTCGAAGTTGCGATTGGATCTATTCATTAAAAAGAATCGATTCGATACATTTCTTATGTACCCATAGATGCTATATTGGATTTGAATCAGATTTCGGATCAATCTATATTGATTGACTGCCTCCATGATGTTGTTGCTAGCAAATACCGCTGTTTTTCGTTTTGGATCTTCCAAATCATTCCCGCAGTGGATCCGGACCAATTTTTTTTTGATCCTTCGATAAAAAGATTCATTCTCCTCATAAAAAAGAGGAGGTAGAACCAATAAAGATTTCTTTTTCGATTCATCTCTGGAGTTGAATACCTCATTCAAGAATTTTTTTTGATCCAACCCGTAGGAATCAATAGAAAAGGCAAATCCCCTATGATACACCAGATCCGGCTCGGTTATTGATAGAGTGAATAGATCTGCCATTTCTTGAAATCTCTCTTCTGATTCAAAATCGTGGTGTAACGTGTATCCCCCTTTGTTCCGGTTATGGAATAGATGAAATAAATCCAAAAATGGATTTTTTTTCAAGAATGAAATCTTATTGGAACTGTCCATATCTGGTTCATCCTTCGGAACCATATCACATCCCGGATCTGATGAAATAGGATGAATTGAGACGGTATTTTGTAAATACGTAATTATCTTGAATATATCAACCATTTCTTTATTTTCCGATCGCCTGGAAGGGACAAAAGAAACATCTTGTTTTTTCTTCAAAAATTTCTGATCTCTAGTGGACCTCTCAGTAGGATTCGAACCCAGATGAAGTTCTGACCATCTGTCAGAGAAAAAAGAACGAATTGATCTTGTAGGATTCCCAAGAAATTCTTCGATTTCTTTCGGAAGCAGATGAATAATCATCTGCTTCTCACGTTTCGTGAATAGCCGGGACATTGAGGAAGATCCAAAAAGGCATTTCGGGAATCGATCTGATTCTATCTCTGTTCGTTCCGTTTGAAGAAAGGAAGGATCCCAAAGAATCGATCTTTCTTTTAGTTGCTGAATCTCTGTTTGATCGATCAATGTGTGATATTCTGAATCCTCATTTCTAATGGAATCGAAATGATCTCTGGATTGATCAGAGGATCCTTTCGATTGGCTAGAATCCGTTACTTGAACGAAAATAGATCTTGTGGAATCATATTGAATATTTGACAATACATTCCGTACCCTGCTAAAAAACCAATCCTTGTTTACCAACCACACATTGTCTAACCAAATCCAATTCTCTCTCGATACGTTCCTCAAAAAATCCGATTCGTGCTGATTCTTCCCCCAACTAACGAAGAGATCTTGGCGGAATTGCCACATATGAAATTGAGCACAATTTTGCAAAGAAATACCCCACTTGTTTCTCGAGAAGAGATGGGAAACGTGCTCAATATCATTTGATTGAATAGTTGCCTCAGCTCCTTGTTGTTTGAAGAAACCCTCCCCTTCAATTGGTCTTTTTTCACGAAAAGCAGACATGAGATAACAAATCAAGTCTTTCCCTAAGATTTCGAATAGCTGTCCCGAATTCAAGTTGATTATGTTTCGCTTCTTCCTCGGAGAAAGACGATCAAACAATTCCCAATCATGGTCCTTGCGGATCGGATCATCCGTATAGGATAAAAAAAGAAACTCCAGATATTTGCTATCTTTCTCTTTGAATGAGATCTCAATTCCAGCTACGGTTTCATTAGCTATCTTACAACTAGAATCCCTCTTTTTTCCGATCCGGTTCCTCCACCACTGCGAACCCCGGTTCGATTCAGGCATGATACACTTTTTATTTATTGGGAGAACCCAAGTACTCTCTTGCGGATCCATGAAACAACTCTCAGAAATCTTTTTCTCTTTTGGAAGATACAGGAGTGAAACAATCAATCTATTGATATTGGAAGACCAAAAAGATTCTTCCAATGTCTCATTTCTGGGTCCAATGGAATTCATAGGTATAGGAAGAAGCTCCATCAAATAGAGATTTTTTCTTTCGACCATCTTTCGATTGGTAATACGAGATATAAGGACCACTACTACAAGCAGTACTACACCTTTGATCGTGAAATATCGATTGCTTGTTGAACCCTGTGAATCACGTGAAAGTAGGATACTCCAAATTCGGGGGTCAGAGAGTTTCATAAAACGTTCTTGGTGGAAAAAAATGTGAGTGAAAGATCCCACTGAATCGAATTTGATCCATGAATCTAAGAAATAGTGAGAATTCTTGATCTCACTCAATATCTCTCTCAATTCGAAGATCCAGGATTTGAATTGATATCGTTTCATTGATTCCTCCTAAAGATTTTCATTGATTCCTCCTAAAGATTTCATTTCAATTGGAATTTGGTTATTCACGATGTACAATGAGCCCTGTTAAGCATCCATGGCTGAATGGTTAAAGCGCCCAACTCATAATTGGCAAATTCGTAGGTTCAATTCCTGCTGGATGCACGCCAATGGGAACGTTCAATAAGTCTATTGGAATTGGCTCTGTATCAATGGAATCTCATCATCCATACATAACGAATTGGTATGGTATATTCATACCATAACATATGAACAGTAAGAACTAGAATTCTTATCGATACTGGAACTCATAGGGAAGAAAATGGAGTTATGGATGGAATCAAATATGCAGTATTTACAGAAAAAAGTATTCGGTTATTGGGGAACAATCAATATACTTCTAATGTCGAATCAGGATCAACTAGGACAGAAATAAAGCATTGGGTCGAACTCTTCTTTGGTGTCAAGGTAATAGCTATGAATAGTCATCGACTCCCACTCCCAGGAAAGGGTAGAAGAATAGGACCTATTATGGGACATACAATGCATTACAGACGTATGATCATTACGCTTCAACCGGGTTATTCTATTCCACCTCTTATAGAGAAAAGAACTTAAAGCAAAATACTTAATAACACGGCGATACATTTATACAAAACTTCTACCCCGAGCACACGTAATAGAGCCATAGACAGTCAAATGAAATCCAATCCACGAAATAATTTGATCTGTGGACAGCATCATTGTGGTAAAGGTCGTAATGCCAGAGGAATCATTACCGCAAGACATAGAGGGGGAGGTCATAAGCGTCTATACCGTAAAATCGATTTTCGACGGAATGAAAAAGACATATCTGGTAGAATCGTAACCATAGAATATGACCCTAATCGAAATGCATACATTTGTCTCATACATTATGGGGATGGCGAGAAAAGATATATTTTACACCCCAGAGGGGCTATAATTGGAGATACCATTATTTCTGGTACAGAAGTCCCTATATCAATGGGAAATGCCCTACCTTTGAGTGCGGTTTGAACTATTGATTTACGTAATTGGAAGTAACCAATTAGGTTTACGATGAAACCTAGAAATCAATCACTGATCCAATTTGAGTACCTCTATGGGATAGACCTCAACAGAAAACTGTTGAGTAACGGCAGCAAGTGATTGAGTTCAGTAGTTCCTCATAGAAAATTATTGACTCTAGAGATATGGTAATATGGAGAAGACAAAATTGTTTGAAGCACGCACAGAACCGGAAGCGCCCCTTGTTTCAAAGAGAGGAGGACGGGTTATTCACATTTAATTTGATGGTCAGAGGCGAATTGAAAGCTAAGCAGTGGTAATTATAAAGATCCCCCGGGGAAAAATAGAGATGTCTCCTACGTTACCCGTAATATGTGGAAGTATCGACGTAATTTCATAGAGTCATTCGGTCTGAATGCTACATGAAGAACATAAGCCAGATGATGGAACGGGGAGACCTAGGATGTAGAAGATCATACATGAGTGATTCGGCAGATTTGGATTCCTATATATCCACTCATGTGGTACTTCATCATACGATTCATATAAGATAAAGATCCATCTGTCTAGATATCATCATATACATCTAGAAAGCCGTATGCTTTGGAAGAAGCTTGTACAGTTTGGGAAGAGGTTTTTAAAAGAAGAATCTACTTCAACCGATATGCCCTTAGGCACGGCCATACATAACATAGAAATCACGCTTGGAAAGGGTGGACAATTAGCTAGAGCGGCGGGCGCTGTAGCGAAACTGATCGCAAAAGAGGGTAAATCAGCCACATTAAGATTACCATCCGGGGAGGTCCGTTTGATATCCAAAAACTGCTTAGCAACAGTCGGACAAGTGGGTAATGTTGGGGTGAATCAACAAAGTTTGGGTAGAGCCGGATCGAAGTGTTGGATAGGTAAGCGTCCTGTAGTAAGAGGAGTAGTTATGAACCCTGTAGACCATCCCCATGGAGGTGGGGAAGGGAAAGCCCCAATTGGTAGAAAAAAACCCACAACTCCTTGGGGTTATCCTGCGCTTGGAAGAAGAAGTCGGAAAAGGAAAAAATATAGTGATAGTTTTATTCTTCGTCGCCGTAAATAGGAATATTGAAAATAGAATTTTTTGAATTTGAAATAATGTGATGGGCGAACGACGGGAATTGAACCCGCGCGTGGTGGATTCACAATCCACTGCCTTGATCCACTTGGCTACATCCGCCCCTTATCTAGCTAAAGGATTTTCTCTTTTTTCCATTCATCATTATTGTATTTATTCTTACCTTCATACTTAGATCGAGATATTCTATTGGACATAGAATGCCAATCTTTAAAATGTAAAAAAAGGAGTAATCAGCTGTGGCACGTTCACTAAAAAAAAACCCTTTTGTAGCTAATCATTTATCAAGAAAAATTGAAAAACTCAACATGAGGGAGGAGAAAGAAATAATAGTAACTTGGTCTCGGGCATCTACCATTATACCCAAAATGATTGGCCATACAATCGCTATTCATAATGGAAAGGAACATTTACCTATTTATATAACAGATCGTATGGTAGGTCACAAATTGGGAGAATTCGCGCCGACTCTGACTTTCGCGAGACATGCGAGAAACGATAATAAATCTCGTCGTTAATTTGGAAAAAAATAGATACTTATCATTCATTGGCGGGAGATAACCTTATGATAAAGAAAAAGAACTCAAATTCGAGTGGAG